ATGTAATGTATACAAAAAATAGAAATTAAAATATATATAATTATAATAAATAAAAATATAAATAAATTAAATATATAAATAAATTAAATTAAACCTTAAACCAAAAAAAAGTTTCCTTTTTTTTTTCTTGATTTATTCTGCAAAGATCTAACTCCTCCAATTTTATTCCTAATTGGAAGTTTCTACGACATAATAAACAGATCGTTGACCTTTGGAAAGAAAAGGGGAAAAAGCTTTTTCAATGTTCTTTGATTTCAAAAAAACATTATCAATCATGTAAAAAAGTAAAAAAGCAAACAAATAGGGAAAGCCGGCTATCGGAATCGAACCGATGACCATCGCATTACAAATGCGATGCTCTAACCTCTGAGCTAAGCGGGCTCAAATAAAATAATAGAAATTTTGTATCCATAGGAATTCAGCAAACTATTACGATCTTATCTATTAACTATCTTCTTATCTCTATCTATTAGTTTTGCATAATTACTATGAATTATTAATATGAATTATAGACTCGAAAGACTCGAATTTAGAAAAACTAGAATTAAAAATTTTAAATGCCATACTTAATATAACATATTTAATATAATAATGGTAGATTCAATCTAATATTCAATCTAATATTATTAGAATATAATAATTAAGAATATAATAATTCTATTTTAAATTAAAATTTGAATTTTAAAAATTATTTAAATTATTTAATTCTATTTGATTATATTTAAATCATATTAAAAATGAGATTTTAATTTAATCATATTATTAATATTATAATTATTAAAAATTCATTATAATTTTATAATTATAAAAAGATTTATATATATTTATTATTTATCTATGAGTATGAATTCCATATATTATTTATCTTTTTTTATCCCATATATTATTTATCTTTTTTTATCTTAGTTATCTTTTTTTATATTCTATTTATTATATTCTATTTTATATTCTATTTATTATATTATATGTTATATTTATTCTATTAGTATATTCTATTTAGTATATTATATATATTAGTATAATATTACTCTATTTTTGACTCTATTTTTATTTTATATTTTAGTATATTTTACATTTAAATTAGATAATTTTACATTTAAATTAGATATAATTTTTTATATAGATATAAATTGAATTTAATAGATAGATTTAATAGATTTAATTTATTTAGTTTAGAGTTCTAAATAGAATCTAATAATTGGATAATTAGAGTGAAAATCTTTTTATGCATTTATATATATATTATCATTATATAAATGATACGTTATAAGTCTAGATAATTCGAATGAAACTTTGTTTTTTAGACTAAATAATTCGAATTATCTTCGAATTCGAAATAGAAATGAATGGAATAATTAGTTCTAGCTATTAAATAATTAGTTCTAGCTATTATATTATAAAATTAATAATGAATAAATTCAATTTAAATTTTCATTTTTTTAGTTATCTTATTATGGTTATATAGGATAGTCTAATAGTCTAATAAAAGGATAAGAATAAAAATGAAATTAAAGAAAAAAGATGCAACCCATAGAAATGAAATCCAGATCATAATGAGAGACTCCTTTCTTTTGTTTTCATTCATAAAGTCGGAAGCTAAGACGAAAAAAAAAAAAGAATCGACCGTTCGAGTATTCCACCAAATTGCCTGAGAAAACTGAGAGTAAGAGGCGCATATATATGTTATGGAATATCCATCTATATTGAATTGCGAATACAGAAATGATAAAATATTTTCTGATTGGACCAAATAAATATGGGTCTCCGATAGAGACGAAAGAAGATAAACAAACAAGAAATAAAATAGGTAACGACCCTTCGATATAAGAATCAGTATCTATATCTACTAAATTCAACGGTTTCGCATAAAAAGAAAGAAAATAAATAAATGAAAGAAAGGGGAAAGGAAGGAGAAAGGGGGAAGGAAGGGCATCCTAATGAGATCTTAATCTCAAGACACAAAGGGGATATGGCGAAATTGGTAGACGCTACGGACTTAATTGGATTGGATTGAGCCTTGGTATGGAAACCTACTAAGTGATAACTTTCAAATTCAGAGAAACCCTGGAATGAAAAATGGGCAATCCTGGGCCAAATCCTATTATTTTACGAAAAAAAAACAAAGGTTCAGCAAGCGAGAATAATAAAAAGAAGGATAGGTGCAGAGACTCAATGGAAGCTATTCTAACAAATGGAGTTGACTGTTGGTAAAGGAATCCTTATATCGAAACTCCAGAAAGGATGCAAGATATACCTATATAAAATAAATAGGTATACTAATGAAAAACTATTTCAAAAAAGACGAACCGAACCCGTATTTTATTTTTTATTTATATGCAATTATATGCAAAATCAATTTATATGAAAAATAAAAAGAATCGATTCCAAGTTGAAGAAAGAATCGAATAGAATATTCATTAATCAAATCATTCACTCCATAGTCTGATAAATCTTTTGAAAAACTGATTAATCAGACGAGAATAAAGATAGAGTCCCGTTC